CTATAACTAGTTTTTTTGGTTTTCTACTCGCGGCTTTAACGATAACCTCTGCTCTGTTTATTGGTTTGAGCAAGATACAACTTATTTAAAATGAAAACTTTCTTCAAGATTCCGTGTATTCTAGAGTTATTTATAGTTTCGATTTTCAACCCTTAATCGTTGAGATTCATGGCAATTCGGATTACTATTTAAGTATAGATATTCCCTCCTTTTTTCAACTAATTGATAATTGAAATGATTGAAGTTTTTTTATTTGGAATTGTCTTAGGTCTAATTCCTATTACTTTAGCTGGATTATTCGTCACTGCATATTTACAATACAGGCGCGGGGATCAGTTAGACCTTTGATTAATTCAAATTTATTTTTTATTGTATTGGCCTCCTCCCCTCTTTAATCCACAGGGGGTCAAATCCCTATTGCTGGGTAAGTTACTGAATCCCTTTCAATCTAATTTTATCTAAGAAAAAAGAATCACGCCCTGTAGGATTTGAACCTACGACATCGGGTTTTGGAGACCCACGTTCTACCGAATTGAACTAAGAGCGCTGTATTTTTTTGAACCCCAGAGTATGATAAAAATGAAAGATTCTGTCCACTTTGAATTGATCTTCGTCGATTCCTCGTTACTGCGCCTTGAAGTAGTAGCAGTAATAGGTAGGGATGACAGGATTTGAACCCGTGACATTTTGTACCCAAAACAAACGCGCTACCAAACTGCGCCACATCCCTTTTGTTCCACAGTTTCATTGTATAGAATTTCTATCTTAGTTTCCACATATTTTTGCTCATTTCGTCTTTTTTGTTTCATTTAACATATAATAATAATAGTAAAAGATTTGGATACAAAAATAAATCAGTATTTTTTATTTTCTCGGCAAGAGGGAGATTTTTTTAGTTATTTTATAATTTTATGATAAGGTACTATCTTATTGACTTTTACTGGATCATTGAATAATTATTAATAATAAAATAAAGGAATTCCATTTTAATTAGGTATTAGGCATTACATGTACAACTATGGGGTGGTCTGGTCTTTAAGGACCTATCTATCGAATCATATATATTTTATTTTTTACAATAAAATAAAAAAGGAGGATTTTCAATGCGAGATTTAAAAACATATCTCTCCGTGGCACCAGTACTAAGTACGCTATGGTTTGGGGCTTTAGCGAGTCTATTAATAGAGATTAATCGTTTTTTTCCGGATGCGCTAACATTCCCCTTTTTTCATTCTAGTTAATAACATAGTAAGAAATGAAGAAGATTAAAGATAGAATCAAATATCTGTGACTAATCCCTTCTCCTATTTTCTTTTTTTTTTTCCCTTTTAGAATTCAAATTAAGGGAGGAAAAGGAAAAATAAAGTCTCTCTTTAACATCTGGGAAATTTGGGGTCCAATTCGAATTAAATTTCAATCAATATTCCTAATATAATAAAATATAATAAAAGAATGGGAGTAGAATAGAAATGCGGGTTGAAGGTCCAAGTAAAGAATATTATCCAAGATATTTAAATCAAAAATGAAATATTCTATTTCGATTTGAAATAAAATTTAGAAATCTTCTATCCTTTACTTATTTGTTTTGAATCAAAAATCGAAAAGTTGAGTAAATCAAAAATTAAAAGGAGATTCATGGCCAAAGGTAAAGATGTTCGAGTAACAGTAATTTTGGAATGTACCAGCTGTGCCCGAAACAACGTTAATAGGGTATCAACGGGCATTTCCAGATATATTACTCAAAAGAACCGCCACAATACACCTAATCGATTAGAATTGAGAAAATTCTGTCCATATTGTTACAAGCATACGATTCATGGGGAGATAAAGATATAGATCGAATTGAGTACTTGTATATTACCCCTTCAAGGAAGGGATAAGGGGTGGCATTCTATCTATAATTAAATCAAATAGAACAATTCTATATAAATAGAAATCTAAATCGAAAAAATACTATTTTCATTTTAAGAAATAGAATTTTCGAGAAAAAGAATAAAATTAAATAATAAAACAAAATATGGATAAATCCAAGCGACCTTTTCTTAAATCAAAACGACCCTTTCGTAGACGTTTGCCTCCTATTCAATCGGGGGATCGAATTTCTTATAGAAATATGAGTTTAATTAGTCGATTTATTAGCGAACAGGGAAAAATCTTATCGCGACGAGTTAATAGATTGACCTTGAAACAACAACGTTTAATTACTATGGCTATAAAACAAGCTCGTATTTTATCTTTGTTACCCTTTCTCAATAATCAGAAACAATTTGAAAGAACAGAGTTAACCGATAGAACTACAGGTCTTAGAACCAGAATTAAAAGAGTTTATTCTTGAATAATAATTTCAATCCAAACTCAAAGACAAGATTAGTTCTTTTCCGAGAATCCAGTTCATATTTTGACTACTTTTTTATCTTAATCATTTCTATTCTACCTTCCCGGAGACTGAACTCCGGGAAAGCACGTTTACAATATTCCAGTAGATTCTTTCTAATCTACTTCTTTTGTGATCTCATTGGAAATCATATAAAAACAATTCCTGTTTGATATGGCTATTTGTGCAAGTATTTTACGATTAAGAATCAACTGTCTCTTGTACAGATCATGTATTAATCTACTATACCTATAGAATCTTACATTCTCGCGAATTACTGCGTTTATACGAGTAATCCACAGACGACGAAACTCTCTCTTTTTAATATCCCGATCCCGATGAGCTGAAAACAAAGCTCTTATTCTCTGTTGAGTAATAGTTCGAGTAAGTCTTGAATGGGCCCCTCGAAAGCTTGATGCAAATAAACGAATTTTTGTTCTACGTCTTCGAGCTATATATCCACGTCTAATTCTAGTCATTGAATCGATGAAACTTTCACAAATAACTAATTGATTTGTTCTCTTTCAGTTATTCTTTTAACACTTCCTAATCTATTAATAACAAAACGGATTTTTCCAATGTATAAACTAGAAATTCCAATGGCTTTGGCTACTATAACCTTCCTAACCACAATTTTTTATTTCAATTCGAAATAAGAAAGAAATTGTATTTTTTTAAAGGTGTCAAAAATATAGCAAATAAAAAATATAAAACGGATAAAGAAATAGTGTAGTGGGTTCCATCGTTTCTATGGTAACTTCTTAAACGGCGAGGTCTTCTCTATACACCGGAGCCTTCACTTCATTTAATCCAGATTATTGGTAACTTGTATAGTTCATCCTCTTTTGCTCTACCCATGAATTATCCAGTAATAGTCCTTTCACAACGAAACCCATCTATACAGTAACGGTATTTAATTAGGAAAGTTAGCTGGGTAGCTGACCCTTTAAATAGTCCGTTCTTGACAGAGTAGGGGCGTAATCTTTATGCTTAAAAAGAATTCCTCCGCTTAATGGATAATCATTTTATACCAATGGAGAATTGTTTCTCATCTTACATTGCGGTAATTCGATTTGCACCAATAGAAGCCATAAAATTCATACACAATGCAGGAATATGAAAGGGGTTCTTTGTTTTAGATAAATAATAAATAAAAAAAGACCCCCTCCTCGATTCTATCCTATTTACCTTACCGGTACTCATCATTGATATTGGCACCTTGTTTTTTTGTTTTTGTACCGGCTCATTATATGATTGAAACGAGTCGCGCATACACCCGAGTACATGTTCCTCGTCGTTGAGGACATCCCCTAAGAGCGGGGGATTTAGTGACATTTTTGATTGGCTGTCTTGTATTTCTAATAAGTTGTTTAATAGTTGGCATGTTGAATTGGATACATAATGGACTGGTTTAGATTGATCCTAACCGGATGATTATGAATTATGCCTATTTCTCTTAAAATAAATATTTTAAAAAAATTTCCAATCACGAACATGTTATTTTCATTTAACCGCTACAAGATCAACAATTCCATAAGCTTGTGCTTCTGTTGCTGACATAAAAACGTCTCTTTCCATGTCTTCGGATACAACCCATAGGGATTTGCCCGTTTTTTGTCCATAAACCCTTGTGATGGTTTCGCGCAGTTTCAACAGTTCTTCCGCTTCCAGGATAACCTCTCCCGTCGGTGCTTCATAAAACGAACTAGCAGGTTGATGGATCATTACCCTGATAATATAATAAAATAAAAAGTTTTTCTAGCTTACATGATGAAGCGTATAGAAAAGAAATATAAAGAAAAAGAATGGAATAATATAAAAAAGATCGAATTGAACAACCGTACAGGCATCCCTCTTGCATATGCATACGGCTCTGCACTAAGATTGACCTAACTTGGTCTCTTTATTGAAATTATTGAAAAAAGAAAGAGAAACATAGAGTATATCATACCCAGGTGGTTAAATGATCAAATAGCCGTCTTTCCTTTCGGAATATGTATAAAATACTATGATGGCTCCGTTGCCTTCTATCTTAATGTGATTTCTTTTGGATGTGATTCGGCAATCCCAAAGTTTCTTTTTGTTCCAATCAAAGAAAAAATATTTTTTTGCGCACCTCTTGGATTCTTTTCTTTTGATAACATGAATATTGTTAAGTATTGTTAAGAGCCCTTATAGTGTGATAGTGTAAACAAAAAAGGTTTGTGACGCTAAACCCAACTCCCAATTATAAAATCGAGAATACCCTTTGAATCTCATACTACTCTCTCGATACATAATCTAAATCTAATTTTTTCAAAAGAATCAAAAAATTTAGAATATCGAATGCAAAGTGCCATGCTATTATTGCTTACTATTTCCTAGGGCGAAGGCACAGTCTTCCTTTTTCTCTTAAATAAAAATCTCATTGGCGCCAAGCGTGAGGGAATGCTAGACGTTTGGTAATTTCCCCCCCAACCAGGATAAAAGATCCCATTGACGCGGCTAACCCCATGCATATTGTATGAACATCTGGTCGCACAAATTGCATAGTATCATAAATAGCTATTCCGGGTATTACCCATCCGCCGGGAGAGTTTATAAACAAATAAAGATTCTTGTTATCATCTTCAATACTGAGATATATCATAAGACCAATAAGTTGATTTGAGATCTCGCTATCAACTGCTTGTCCTAAAAAAAGTAATCTTTCTCGATAAAGTCGGTTAATTAGGGTACAATTGTATCCCTTCGGAATCGTACACGCACCTTTTGATGCATACGGTTCAAAAAAATCTCAAAAAAAGAATCAATGTATGGATTCCAAACCTATCTCTTTTCCCATAACGGGGTTTTTCTTACTTAAAAAAAATTTTTATTCTTGAATAAAGACGAGTTTTACTGCTTTCTTTTTCTTATAATTCTAATAAAGAAAAAGTCACTAAATTTATTGAATTAACTTCTCATTGATGTATTGTTTCATCAACCAACCCCGATGATATTTTCTTGTTCCTGAGTGGGTCTCTTTTCTCTTTTTAGGTTTATGCTCTACTCTGGGTAAAGATTGACTCGATTTGGATTTGCACATATAGGACAAATATTGTTATTACCATTTTCTTTCTTTATGACTTTCTGCTTATTTTTTCAATTCAGTTTATACGTTCTACAAAGTTTTGATTAATAGTTTGAAATCAACCCACAGATATTCCACATAGGAATCATTTAGGATCGAACTAGGAATCGTAGATATATTACTAATTGAGTTAGGTTTTTCTAAACAGAGCCTGAATACTTTATTTTTTTTTAGTTCAGCCAAGCTAACCATAAATCATTGTAATTGAGAATAATAAATAGTAATATGGATCCTCTCAAAACGGGTCAAATTGCACTTCACGCTCCAAAATTTTTATGATTTAATGACTCCTTCTTGGGCGAAACAGAGGATATCTCGATTGAGGAGAGAACGGGTAAATCCCATATGACCCAGTATATCTGACAAGTCGCACTATACGTCGACCCAAGATGCTTCTCCCTCTCCAGGGCTTCGGAAAGGTACTTTTGGGACACCAATAGGCATTTGCTTAAAGAAAAAAACTAAGTAATATATTTCACTTTGATGTAAAAACGTAAGAATATGATTTTATTTTGCATAGATTACAAAAAGTTAGAAAGAAAAAAAGAAGGAATAAAGCCAAATTAGTAGGATATAGGGTGATGAGTAGATATGTATGTATTTGCTACTTGAAAATGTTATTCAACCCCATTGCGTATTGATACTTATCGAGTATAGAATAAATCTGCTTCTTTTTGTTCCTATGAACATAATTATTCCGTTAATTAAACAATTCAAAGGTTTTAGTAATATTAGTAATAACAGATTAACAACAGAATAGAAAAAGAATAACTATTAACTCCCGTTCTTAAATAATTTACTGAATAGCGAGGATCGATAGGACAGTCACAGTAGAGTCTTTTTTAATGCAATAAAGTTACGCAGTGTTTATCTATCTTTGATAAAGGGGAATTTCTATGGGTTTGCCTTGGTATCGTGTTCATACTGTTGTATTGAATGATCCCGGCCGATTGCTTTCTGTTCATATAATGCATACGGCTTTGGTTGCTGGTTGGGCTGGTTCAATGGCTCTCTATGAATTAGCAGTTTTTGATCCCTCTGATCCTGTTCTTGATCCAATGTGGAGACAGGGTATGTTCGTTATACCCTTCATGACTCGTTTAGGAATAACCAATTCATGGGGTGGTTGGAGTATTACAGGAGGAACTGTAACGAATCCGGGTATTTGGAGTTATGAAGGTGTAGCTGGGGCACATATCATGTTTTCTGGTTTATGCTTTTTGGCAGCTATCTGGCATTGGGTGTATTGGGATCTCGAAATTTTTTTTGATGAACGTACAGGAAAACCTTCTTTGGATTTACCCAAGATCTTTGGAATTCATTTATTTCTTTCCGGAGTGGCTTGCTTTGGGTTTGGTGCATTTCATGTAACAGGTTTGTATGGTCCTGGAATATGGGTGTCCGATCCTTATGGACTAACTGGAAAAGTACAACCTGTAAGTCCCGCATGGGGCGTAGAAGGTTTTGATCCTTTTATTCCGGGAGGAATAGCCTCTCATCATATTGCAGCAGGTACATTGGGCATATTAGCAGGTCTATTCCATTTGAGTGTCCGCCCGCCACAACGCCTATACAAAGGATTGCGTATGGGAAATATTGAAACCGTACTTTCCAGTAGTATAGCTGCTGTCTTTTTTGCAGCTTTTGTTGTTGCTGGAACTATGTGGTATGGTTCCGCAACTACTCCGATTGAATTATTTGGGCCCACTCGTTACCAATGGGATCAGGGATACTTTCAGCAAGAGATATATCGAAGAGTTAGTATGGGGTTGGCAGAAAATCAAAGTTTAGCAGAAGCCTGGTCGAAAATTCCTGAAAAATTAGTTTTTTATGATTACATCGGAAATAATCCGGCGAAGGGAGGATTATTCAGGGCGGGCTCGATGGATAACGGGGATGGAATAGCAGTTGGGTGGTTAGGACATCCCATCTTTAGAGATAAGGATGGTCATGAACTTTTTGTACGTCGTATGCCTACCTTTTTTGAAACATTTCCCGTTGTTTTGGTAGACGG